ATGAGAATTCCTATATCTTTTTTTAATGTAATGAGCCTGTCTTCTCTATTTATATTCAAATAGAATATAAAAAAAAAATATCAAAACTGATCACTAATCCAATAAAATAATATTCGGAGGACTCTTCTGACCAACCAAATAATTGTCATCAAAGTTGTTTATTTTTTTTTCCTCAAATCCAAAGAATTTCTTTTACTTTATGCATAGGTCATCAATTTAGCGTTGGATAAAAAAGCGGAGAGTTGAAATACCCATTTTTTTTTAACCAAAGAAAAATAAAAGATTAAAATCAGTTTTTTATCAACATGAGTGCTTTATATCGAAAAAAAAAATTCCCACTCTTTGTTTTCAAATCATTTCTTTTCTATATTAAGATAGTAGTAGAAAGAGTACCGTGCTTATATCTGGACTTCAAACTGTTTAGCTTTAACCCTATTAAAGGTCCCACATTCTTGGTTGATAGAGAATCTAAGTATATTTACCAATGACTCACGAAATGCTATGGTTCTAAAATATGATTTCTTAATGTATTCATAAGTAATTCGCGAAATCATGCACCTTTTCTTTTTATTTACTAGTTATATCAAAAAAGAAAGTGCAGTTGGTCGGATCCAGCCCATTCTTGAAATAAACAACTCGCACACACTCCCTTTCCAAAAAAAATCAATACACCAAGCACTACACTTAGATTTATTGGATTTGTTGCAAAAATATCGGTATTAAACTTGAAACTTCCGGCGAATGGCCAATAACCCAAGTAAAGGAAAGAATGGGTTACATGTTTCATATGATCTCCTCCTTCGTATTCTTAATAGATAAGAAAAATTAGCTATATATTTTTTTTTAATTCTAAGATTTTCCGAGTATTTATTTTTCTAAATACTACTAAAATAGAGTCAAAAATAAGAAATAATATGGATTTATATAATGTATTTTGTTTCAATTGGAAATTTCCAAAATTTACAATAAGAATAATAATTATTAGAATTAGATATCGGGTCTTATGTTATGTGAGTTTCCAAATATCTCGTTTGTTGCAATACTTCTTAAAAAAGTTATAGTGGAATACGAGAGTAAATAAAGGAAGAAAACTAATTGGTGTGCTAATTCCTCCTACCCCAATTAGTCCTTTACATGGGCTATTGTCCGAACGAATACCAAATGGAAATTTGAATAGAATTCGAAAAAAGAAAAAGCAGCGGCAAACCTAAAGAAATAAAAAACGAAAACTATACATATTTTTCGTTTGTAAGATTAAACAAAGGGATTCGCAAATAAAAGTGCTAATGCCACAACTAGTCCATAAATTGTTAAAGCTTCCATAAAAGCTAGACTAAGCAATAAAGTACCTCGTATTTTTCCCTCTGCCTCTGGTTGTCTCGCGATCCCTTCTACAGCTTGTCCCGCAGCAGTACCTTGACCAACTCCAGGTCCAATAGAAGCAAGCCCAACGGCCAATCCAGCAGCAATAACGGAAGCGGCAGAAATCAGTGGATTCATGATAAACTCCTTGTAGCAAAACAAAAAATAAAGAAATAGTTAATGATACAATAAACCAATGAATTATGACTTACTTATTCCATGGATAAAATTTATCCAGTCAAAGTAACTAAGAAAGCAGAATTGAAATAATAATAATTATTTTCGTGAATTATTAGAAATACCTCAATATCCCTTTTTTGAATTCCTATCAACTTTTTGAATTTGTACAAACTTTGTTATTCCATTTCTTTCTATTTTCCTTTTTTCCGAATCGTTCTTTGAATTCTTTGTTCTTTTTCGTGATTGAAATTCATCCAATTCAATAGTAAATGAAAAATTGCAGATGACGACGAAAAAAAAATAAGGAGTTTCGCTCGAATCCCTATATAAATTCACATATATGTAGTAGGGCAAATTAACTCTATCTTTAGTTCATATATACTTAGTTAATATCACATATACATGTCTTTCCCCCATAACGTAAACTAACTATTCATATCTTAGATTAGTAAAAAGATCTTTTAGATCTCTTTACTTTATTCTACAATTACTTAATCTTAATATCAAAATATCTGTTTTAATATTACTTACTATAGATCGTTTACTTAATTTCTGTTCCCTAAGCCTAAGTGGTTTCCCTTGCTACGGGTCTACATTGCGTTAGGTTAAGCTAAAAAAAGCCTCTGTCAAAAACAAAAACTAGTCAATGGTGGCTTTCCATGGATTCTCCTATATAAGCCGCAGCCAAAGTTGCAAAAATAAGAGCTTGAATTCCACTTGTAAACAATCCAAGAAACATGACAGGTATAGGAACCACTAAAGGTACTAAAGAAACAAGAACAACTACTACTAATTCATCAGCTAATATATTTCCGAAAAGTCGAAAACTCAGCGATAAGGGTTTTGTGAAATCTTCTAAGATGTTAATGGGTAAAAGGATTGGAGTTGGTTGAATGTATTTACCGAAATAACCTAATCCCTTTTTGGTAAAACCCGCATAGAAATATGCTACTGACGTCAGTAAAGCTAAAGCAACGGTAGTATTTATATCATTTGTGGGTGCGGCTAACTCACCATGGGGTAACTGTATGATTTTCCAGGGTAAAAGAGCCCCCGACCAATTTGAAACTAAAATAAATAGAAACATAGTTCCAATAAACGGAACCCATGGACCATATTCTTCTCCAATCTGGGTTTTACTCACGTCTCGAATGAATTCAAGGACATATTCAAAAAAATTTTGACTATCAGTAGGAATGCTTTGGGGATTACGAACAGCTATAATGGTTGAAGTTAGTAAGATAGTAATTACAACCCAAGAAGTAATAAGTACTTGGGCATGGATTTGGAAACCTCCTATTTGCCAATATAAATGTTGGCCTACTTCCACACCGGATATATCGTATAATTTTAGTGGGTTGCTGGAACATAATAAAACATTCATATTACCCTCTGAAAGAAATAGAACTTAAAAAAAAAGGAATTATTTTGATTCAACCATCTCTTTTTCGACTTGCCCAATTGAATTGTATATTTTGAATATCAACTAATCATACACCAGCCTCGATTATTTTTATCTTTTTTGTGCGATTCAAGAATCGTAACCGATTCAATAAATCTAGTCTATGGAATTTCAAAAACAATTTACACGTAATCTTATTATTATAATTAATCAAGAATTTCGTATATAGCGATAACGACCCTCACAAATTGAAAATACTAATTTGTTAAGAATTAATCGGATTGAAGCTATAGCATCATCATTCGCTGGAATCGAAATATCTGCTAGATCGGGGTCACAATTTGTATCGATTAAACAAATTGTTGGAATTCCTAAAGTGATGCATTCTTGAAGAGCCGTATATTCTTCTTGCTGATCAACAATTATTACAATCTCGGGTAACCCTGTCATATATTTAATCCCGCCCAGATATGTTTGCAAGTGAGATAGTTGTCTCTTCAACACAGCCGCATCTCTTTTCGGAAGACGTTTGAGTCTGCCAGTCTTTTGTTCCGTTCTCAAGTCTCTGAACTTATGAAGTCTCGTTTCTGTAGTATACCAATTTGTTAACATACCACCAAGCCATTTTTTATTAACATAATGACACCTAGCCTTTATTGCAGCCCGTGCTACTGAATCAGCTGCTTTATTTTTGGTACCAACAATTAAAAATTGTTTTCCCCTACTTGCTGCATCAAAAACTAAATCACAAGCTTCTGATAAAAGCCGAGCCGTTTTAGTAAGATTTATAATATGAATACTTTTACGCTTTGCAGAGATATAAGGCGCCATTCTAGGATTCCATTTCCTAGTACCATGACCAAAATGAACTCCCGCTTCCAGCATTTCTTCCAAATGGATATTCCAATATCTTCTTGTCATTTCTCCCCACACTTCTTCTCTTTTTTTTTTTTAAGAAAAGAAGTACCCCCCTAAAAAAAAATAAAAATTTGTTCCCATGGAACCTTCTCTTCTAACGTAGATTGGCCGTTGATACACGATTCAAGCCATTCGTTTTTTTTTTTATTCTTTCTATTCGATTCGTTATTTTTTTTTTTTTTTTACTATAAAATCCTATAAATGAGTGTTCTGATGTATCATGTACATTCTTTGAAATGCAAAAATAAAAAAATTATCTGTGGTGGAACAAAATATCTCTCATTTCCCACTCAAATAAATTCTTCTTTTTGGTTTCAAAAGGAAGGTTTTTATTCTGTCTTGCCCGGTGCACTAATCCTTTGAATCCAGTACCAACAGGTATCATCCCCCCTAGAACAACATTTTCTTTCAGACCCTTCAACCAATCGATACGACCGCGTAGAGCGGCTTTTGCTAAAACTCGAGCAGTTTCTTGAAAACTCGCTTCGGATAGGAAACTTTGAGTATTTAGAGATGCTTTCGTTATTCCCAATAATATAGCTCGGTAACAAATCGCTTCTTCCAAAACACGCCCCGTTTGTTCCACTCGCAAAACTCCAATTAGTTCTCCGGGTAAAAAAACATTAGACATTCCTTCTTCTGAAACCAACACCTTTGATGTTATTTGACGTACAATAATTTCTATATGTCTATCATGGATCTGCACACCCTGGGATTGATAAACTTTTTGGATTTTATTAACCAAAGAGATACGACTTTGCGCTATAATTAGTTCAGCGCCAATCACGAATCCCCAAGGAATCCCAATAATTCTTGTTATCCCCTCGTTCCAGCCCTCAACTCTTTTTTCTAGATTCATTGATATTGAATCAATCGAACGCACTTCTAATACTTGTTCTACTTTTGGAAGACCCTGCGTTATATCACCAGATCTCGACTTTTCATATATAAATGTAACTAATGTATCTCCTTCGAAAAGTATTTCTCCATAACCAACATGAACGGTTGCTCCTGGAGTGGCCAAATAAGACTTCGCCGATCTTATTACTACCGAGTCAATTTGAACAATTATAACTTGACCTGATTTTAGATGGGGTCTATGTTTGGCTATACAGACGTTTTCACAAAAAAACTGTCCAAGGTTAATTATTGTGGATTTTTTTTCACAATAATTAGGATGTAAAAAATGCCAATTCAAGTTGAATGGATTCAAAAGGATGTTACTGCATGAATTCGAATTATAAATTCTCCCGGTTTCGTCCATTAAAAAATATGGAAGTAAAAAAAATTTAAATACTTGAAAAGTCTCTTTTAAATTCTTAAGTTGCAAATATTTAATTACCGAGATCTGATTATGAGTTTTTAAAAGGTAATAAAAATTCACAATTTGACAGGTTGTTCCTAAAGTTCCTAACGAATTCCTAATTGAAATTCGAGGATTTTTTTTAATTGATTCTTTTATCCCATTGTAATGTTTTACATCGTTGAATGAACCCATTTGAAAACAATTAGTTGATGACAAAATTATCAAAGATTGAGATTCCTTACTTCTATTCCAGAACGTATGAATAGTTCCTTTATTTTGTCTAAGTGATTGTTGAATCCTTTCCGTGGAATAAATAGAATAAAACGGATTGGTACGATCTGACCTATTATCCGAGATCAATCCGGGCCCTAACGGATAATTTCTTTTTCTTATATTTCTTATATAAGAAATATGTGATTTCACTAAGTTGATTCTTAGGAAATCTCGAACCAGACCAGTTGCACTTACTTCAACAAAGGAAGCATGGGCTTCTTCTAACGAAGAATTTTTGTTGTCTTGGTCCCAGGTCAAGACTAAACAAGTCCGAACTAATTGAATATTGGTTCCGGAAATTCCACAAATCGGTTTGCCAGTTCCATAAATAATATAATTTACAACTCTAAGTTTTAGACTCTCCTTTTCCTGCAATAAATCCTGGGGAAAAAGTGTTTCTAAATTTATACCGTCGACTATTTCATATATGATTACGGGTCGAACCAAAACAAAAAATTTTTTCTTAGTAGGTGTGATCCATTGGACATAGATACAATTTTTCAATTTTTTTGATTCTTTAATTTTTTTTTTTATCCTTCCAGGTGATATCAAGATGCTACTGTGTCGGAATAGCTTATCCATCTCTACAGGAAAATGGATATCTCCAGAAAAAATTTTAACTTGAATCTTTTTTTTTTTTTTCTCCATGTGGACCAATCCGCCTATTCGGCTTCTTGTATTTAAAGTGATTCCTGTATTTATTCCAATAATACTATTGTTTCGTACCATTATGGAAGAAGATTCGGGTAAAATATGCACCTCTTCGGGAATGAAAAAAACTCGATCTACTTTCGTTTGGTATTTTGGCTTTAGTTCTTTGACTTCTCCATACTCAGTTAAATCCTCTTTTTTGAGGATTGAATACAAGCCTATAGTCCCGTATTTAGTAATTCCCGAACTCTTTCTTCTGTATTGAGGATCATCAAAATAAGCAAGAATACTATTTCTCCGAAAAAAACCATTTAGCGGTATTTCAATCGAAATACTAGAACGAGGCTGTGGTTCTTTTTCTTGTTCTTGAATCCATTGAAATGGAATGATGAGTCTATTTCTTCGCCTTTTTGCTAATAAAAAGAAATAAACATTTTTGTGAAGAATAGAAGGAAATAGGAGATTACAATGATCCCTATCTACGATTCGATTCAATTCTGAATAATCAGGAATACTGCTTTCTTTTTTATCATAAAGATCCGAAGTAAGGAATTTGTCTTTTACTTGATAATTATTTACTGGATTTACTGAAAAGCTAGAAATGAGTTTTCCTTTGGCAGAAAGAAAATAAACGTTCATTTGATCTTGATCTTTATGGATTGAAAAAGGGGCTACACTAGATCTGTATGAGCCTCCTGATAATATCCATAAATGACTTGTTTTTGGTAAGAGATGTACATTACTATATGTAAAATAGGGTACATGATATACATCAGTACTCCAGTGCATTTCTCCCTCTGAGTTAGAATAAATATGTTTTCGAACCCTCTCTTGAAAATTCAAAGTGTATGTTCCCGCGCGAATCTCAGCAATCACTTGTTCTGATTCTACATATTGATCGTTTTGAACTAAAATAAAACTTTTTGATGGAATAGTCACGTTATGCAGAATATCCTCACTCTCAATAGTTACATACAAGTCTATAGAAGATAGAAAAGCGGGATACCCGTGACGTGTACGTATGGGATGAACAAAATCCTCATTGAATGTGATTTTTCCATTAGAAGGGGCTCGCACATGTTTTGCAGTACCCCCTGTGAATACTCCACCAGTATGAAAAGTTCTCAATGTTAGTTGAGTGCCAGGTTCCCCAATAGATTGACCCGAAATAATACCTACAGCTTCTCCCAATTCGACGAGATTACCATGAGTAGGGCTCCGACCATAACATAATCGGCAGATCCAAGATGTACTCTTACAAGTAAAGGGAGTTCGGATCGAGATGGGTTGTGTTTTAAAAGTTATGAATCGATTGACAAGTCCAATACCAATATCTTGATTTCGAACGGCAAGACATCGTGAGCCTATATATATATCGTCTGCTATTACACGACCAATTAATGTTTGG